CTTATACTATATCTCTATCCCGTGAAATTCTCGAGCCCAAAGATGGATGCATATGCTGTGTTTCATTTTGCTAAATGATATCAATTAAATGGTATATCAATTCTATAAATTGGATATAGCAATAAATAAATCAGCAAAATTCTTTTATTTTAGATAGAAGAAACATTTCTTCTATCTAAAATAAAAGAATGTACCCTTCTATCCAAATCCAATTTGCATCGATAAAATAAATCCAAATTCCAGATTCCAGCAGTAGATGAATAATTGCAAATTTTTGTGTGTACGAGATTAGAATAACTTAAAAATAACTGACATAATTTTTTATTTTTCCTGATCAGAAAAATACATGAAAAAGAAAGGAGGTAGAAAAATTTGTTGATTTATGGTTAAAGAAGAAAAACAAGAAAACAGAGGTTCTGTTGAATTTCAAGTATTCAGTTTCACCAATAAGATACGGAGACTTGCTTCACATTTAGAATTACACAAAAAAGATTTTTCATCGGAAAGAGGTCTACGAAGACTTTTGGGAAAACGTCAACGTTTGCTGGCTTATTTGGCAAAGAAAAATAGAGTACGTTATAAGAAATTAATAAGTCAGTTGGATATTCGGGAGAAGTAATTTAATCGTTCGAATTTTTTTTTTCTTATTTTATTAGTAGTCTTATAGTAGTCTTAGATTTTGCATTTTGATGAGCCTCGTTTTGAGGAATTCATGGAATAATCTATTTTCATGGAATAAAGAATAAGAACAAGGATACATAACATAAAAAAAAGAATAGATAAGACGATATTCGCCCCCCCCCTACATATTTGATTTCTTCTCCTATACAAAAACCAGCAAGACCTACTCCATTGATAATTCCATCAATGACACCTTTATCAAAAAAATGCGTTAGTTCAGCTAATCTTCTTATACCTAGGATAAAAACCCTAGTATAGAAAAAATCTATATAACCACGATTATATGACCAGCTGTATATCTTTTTTTTTACTTCATCCAAAAAGCTCTTTTTTGGATTCTTTTTTACAAGGGAATTTTGAAAATTCAAATTCTGAAAAAAAGAATAAGCAGATCCATAAAAGATATATGCTATGAATAGACCAAAAATTGCTAAACTTACAGAAGAAATTGCATTAGTGAGAAATTCATATGAATTTATGGAAGAATTTGAATTTTCCTCGAACAAGTTTATTGAAGGAGTTAGCCACTTTGATAATATGCTTAACTCCAATATTCTATTATCTTTTACTCCATTATCAAAACGGATTCCTATGGATCCAATGAACAAAGTAAAAAGTAGTAATATAAGAAGAGGAAATAGCATAGTATTTCCCGTTTCATGAGGATAGACAAAAGTGCTTTTAGCCCCAAAGGGAGTACTAAAGGATCCTATCTTATTTCTTGTATTAGCAGGAATTTTGGGTATATTTTGTGAAAAAAAAGAAACTCCACTCTTCATTGTTGATAAAACAAAATCCCTATTGACTCCTTTGGATATACTTTTTCCCCATAAGGATATTGAATACAACGAACCTTCTTTAGTACTACTGTAATTTTGAAAATGAACACGCAAATACCCATCAAAAGTAAGTAAATATATCCGAAACATATAAAATGCAGTTAATCCTGCAGTAAAAGAGGCTATTATTCCAAAAAAGGGTGAATACAACCAACTATTACTAAGGATTTCATCTTTGGACCAGAAGCAAGCAAGAGGTGGAATACCACAAAGAGAAAGTGTACCACATAAAAAAGTAGTTCTTGTAATTGGGACGTATTTTCTTAAACCACCCATAAGAACCATATTCTGACTTTTATCTGGTGAATATCCAACAAGAGGTTCCATTGAATGAATAACGGATCCGGATCCTAAGAACAATAAAGCTTTCGAATAAGCATGAGTGATCAAATGGAATAAAGCAGCTTGATAAGAACCTATACCTAGAGCTAACATCATATAACCCAATTGAGACATTGTAGAATAGGCTAAGCTTCTTTTAATATCTCTCTGAGCAAGAGCTAAAGTGGCTCCTAAGAAGAGTGTTATTGTACCTACTAAAGAAATGAAACTCATTATCAAGGGTAGGGATATGAAAAGAGGAAGAAGTCTAGCTAGAAGAAAAATCCCCGCAGCAACCATAGTTGCTGCGTGTATAAGAGCCGAAATGGGAGTGGGTCCTTCCATAGCATCAGGTAACCATACGTGAAGAGGAAATTGTGCAGATTTTGCAACTGCACCAAGGAATAATAAAAAAGCACACAAAGTAGTAAGTAAGTAATTAATCCCATTATTAGGAATCCAGTTATTAGCTATTTTGAACAAATCCCGAAACTCCAAACTACCCGTTATCCAAAAAAAACCTAAAATTCCTAATAACAGACCAAAATCCCCTACACGATTAGTTACAAAAGCTTTTTGACAAGCACTCGCTGCAATTGGCCGCGTAAACCAAAAGCCTATCAATAAATAGGAACACATTCCGACAAGTTCCCAAAAAAAATAAATTTGTATCAAATTGGAACTAGTAACCAATCCCAACATGGAAGTATTAAAAAAACTTATATAAACAAAAAATCTCAAATATCCTTCATCGTGAGACATATAATCGTCACTATAAATAAGAACTAAGATTCCTACAGTAGTAATTAGTATTAACATAATAGACGTAAGGGGGTCGACCAAGTATCCAAATTCTAAGGAAAAATCATTATTGATGGTCCAAGACCATAGGTATTGATAGATAGAACTTCCATTTATTTGTTGAATAGACAGGTGAAGTGAGAATACCATAGCTATACTTAAGAGTAAAATACTAGGAAAAGCCCATATGCGACGAAGATTTTTTGTTGCTGTGGGAATAAGAAAAAGTCCAAATCCCATTGACATAATAACTGGAAGTGGGAGAAGAGGAATTACCCAGGCATATTGATATGTATGTTCCATAAGAAAAGAAATAGCAATTTTTAGTTTTAAATTTATAGTTCAATTTTTCTATAAAATTGTTTCCGATTCACCAAACCTATTCTTATCTCTTTCTAAAGGAATTAAAAAAACAAAATAAGAAAAAGAAAAAATACTGGAATTCTGGATTTTTCAAATTTCTCTCATTAAAATATTCCAAAATTAAGAATGGGTTTAGTTACTTAAATTCAAAAAGTGAATCAAAGAATTTCGGTATCTAGTTATTAGTTAAAAAAAATATTTATTAAAATACAAAAAAAGATTGAATAATTTTACTTTCTAATCATTTTTGTATTTCTTTCTGTTAAAATAAAAGAGCTCTGTTGTTTCGTAATTGATTGATTGAATTCCAAAGAAAACCTATATTTATAGGAAATTCTCGAATATTGCTTATTTCATATAAAATAAAAGGAAATCCTAATGACTAGAATTCTCTAAGTTTTAGAATGTCTTGTTTAAGAGACTAAGTATTTTTTTTATTTGAATTCAATTATGGAATAGCTTTCTGAACTTAATTAACTATTTGAATTGAATTTTACCTTCTTTTTATCTCCCCCTCTTATATGAGGGCTTATCCCCCATACCATATATTTATATATGGAGTATATTTGATATATAAATTGATTTAAATAGAAAATCTTAAAAAACTCTTGTCTTATCCACATTAGACAAAATGAACTAAAGAAGAATTTTGAATTTAAGTATCTTTCAGTATCATTTAAGTATCTTTCAGTATCTAAGTATAAATACTAAGAAAAAACAGAAAGAAGGATTGATTTGCGGCAATAGATGTCTTTCACATACAACTAGAAAAAAGTAATTCCCTTTTTGAATGGCAGTTCCAAAAAAACGTACTTCGATGTCAAAAAAGCGTATTCGTAAAAATCTTTGGAAAAAAAAGACTTATTTTTCCATAGTACAATCTTATTCTTTAGCAAAATCAAGATCATTTTCTAGTGGCAACGAGCATCCAAAACCAAAAGGTTTTTCTGGGCAACAAGCAAACAAATAATAAGATTTTGAAATAATCTGAATTGAACTATCCAAAAGAAATTCCAATTATTTAATATGAATGAATAATTCGGATTAATTAATAAATGTACTTTTATGTATCGAATTCCTCGGTACAATATTCTTAGAACGAATCCCTCCATTATCATTATATAGACCAAAAAAAAGTTTTTGGTATATTGTGTCCTCAGTATTCTTTTCCTATCAAAGAACTTTTTTTTTATATTTACAATAGAATCCTCATAAAAACGAGGATTCTATTATAAAAAATAGACTATTCTTGCAATAGGACTTACAACCTCTACCTAATCTTATCCAAAATTCCCATATAAATGGGTTTAGGACTGGTACATCATATTAATAAGAGTGTAAATTCATTCTATAAATTTTTCTAAAATATAAAATTCATTTCATTGTAGTTAATGATGAACTTCTAATGTTCCTAAATTCTATGGCCTCTCCCAGTCTCGACAATTCACGATAAAATAACTATTATTCTTTTAAGTTAACTATTATTTAAAATTAGCCGCCATGGTGAAATTGGTAGACACGCTGCTCTTAGGAAGCAGTGCTCAAGCATCTCGGTTCGAATCCGAGTGGCGGCATTCTCGAAAAAGAATACAATAAATTAGAAAATGGATTCAATTCGAAATTTCCAATTTTGTAATGGGACCTTATCGTTATGCTATTTGCAACTTTAGAACATATACTAACTCATATCTCTTTCTCAACCATTTCAATTGTGATTACGATTCATTTGATAACCTTATTAGTTCGTGAACTTAGGGGATTACGTGATTCGTCAGAAAAAGGAATGATAGCTACTTTTTTCTCTATAACAGGATTTTTAGTCTCTCGTTGGGTTTCTTCGGGACATTTTCCATTAAGTAATTTATATGAGTCATTGATCTTCCTTTCATGGACTCTGTATATTCTTCATACTATTCCTAAGATACAGAACTCGAAAAATGATTTAAGCACAATAACTACGCCAAGTACTATTTTAACGCAAGGCTTTGCCACGTCGGGTCTTTTAACTGAAATGCATCAATCCACAATACTAGTACCTGCTCTACAATCTCAGTGGTTAATGATGCATGTCAGTATGATGTTACTAAGCTATGCAACTCTTTTGTGCGGATCCTTATTATCCGCCGCTCTTCTAATCATTAGATTTCGAAATTCTTTCGATTTCTTTTCACTAAAGAAAAATGTTTTTCTTAAAACATTTTTCTTTAGTGAGATTGAATATTTATATGCAAAAAGAAGTGCTTTAAAAAACACCTCTTTTCCCGTATTTCCAAATTATTACAAATATCAATTAACTGAGCGTTTGGATTCTTGGAGTTATCGTGTCATTAGTCTAGGGTTTACTCTTTTAACCGTGGGTATTCTTTGTGGAGCAGTATGGGCTAATGAGGCATGGGGATCCTATTGGAATTGGGATCCTAAGGAAACTTGGGCATTTATTACCTGGACCATATTTGCAATATATTTACATAGTAGAACAAATCCAAATTGGAAGGGTACGAATTCCGCACTTGTAGCTTCGATAGGATTTCTTATAATTTGGATCTGCTATTTTGGTATCAATCTGTTAGGAATAGGTTTACATAGTTACGGTTCATTTACATTACCATCTAAATAATTACATAACATAAAACCTGAAGGTTTTTTCCTTTTTTGTTTGATTTGAGAACCCTTTGAAAAGACGTTCAAGGGGTTCTCAAAAATTCGAGATAGATCTAATTAGACTTTTTGACTTTTTTCTGAATTTTATATTTTTCCACTCTGGAATATAGAGCGTACTGGTTAAAAAAAGAAAATCCTATTTAGTATAATAATTGGATAATAGAACCTCTACCCTATCAACGGATAGAGAGAGAACTAAATCTGGATAAATACCAATTCCTATTACTGGTAAAAAGATACAGATTAAAAGAAAGAGTTCCCGTGGTCCAGAATCTACAAAATTTTTGTTTGGAACATGAAATAGCTTGTATCCATAGAACATCTGGCGTAACATAGATAATAAATAAATAGGAGTTAATATCATTCCTATTGCCATTACAAAAGTAATTAGCATTTTTGGCATTAACATAAATTTTGGACTAGTAATTAGTCCAAAAAATACTACTAATTCTGCAACAAAACCGCTCATTCCCGGCAAGGCAAGAGAAGCCATTGAAAAGCTACTAAACATGGTAAAAATTTTTGGCATTGGGATAGATATTCCCCCCAGTTCTTCGAGATAAACAAGACGCATTCTATCACAAGCCGTTCCCGCCAAGAAAAAAAGTGTAGCACCGATAAATCCATGAGATAATATTTGTAAAATAGCTCCATTTAGTCCAATGTTGGTTATGGAACCAATTCCTATAATTATGAAACCCATGTGAGATACGGAGGAGTAAGCTATTCTTTTTTTGAAATTTCGTTGACCAAGAGAAGTTGAAGCTGCATAGATTATTTGCACCGCTCCTATTATTACCAACCAGGGGGAAAATAGATAATGAGCATGCGGTAACAATTCCATATTGACCCGAATCAATCCGTATGCTCCCATCTTTAATAGAATTCCGGCTAAAAGCATACATGTACTGTAATGCGCTTCCCCATGGGTATCTGGTAACCACGTATGTAAAGGTATAATCGGCAATTTGACAGCATAAGCAATAAGGAAGCCAAAATACAGTAGTATTTCTAATGTTGTAGGGTATGATTGATTAATCAATCTTTCTAAATCTAATCCGGGTTCATTGGAACCATATAATCCCATACCCAGAACTCCAATTAAGAAAAAAATGGAACCGCCTGCAGTATACAAAATAAACTTGGTAGCTGAATACAGACGCCTCTTTCCCCCCCACATGGATAAAAGTAAGTAAACAGGAATTAATTCTAACTCCCACATGATAAAAAAAAGTAAAAGGTCTCGTGAAGAAAATAATCCTATTTGACCGCTATACATTGCTAGCATCAGGAAATAGAATAATTGCGAATTCCGAGTAACCGGCCAAGCCGCTAAAGTAGCTAAAGTAGTGATAAATCCTGTCAATAAAATAGATCCTAATGAAAGTCCATCGATTCCCAATCTCCAGTGGAAATCGAAAACATCTATCCATTTAGAATCCTCCTTTAATTGGATTAAGGGATCCTCCAATTGGAAATGATAACAGAATGCATAAGTCATTAGAAGGAATTCTAATAAACAAATAGCTATAGTATACCACCTAACGATTTTATTTCCTTTATGAGGTAAAAAGAAAATTAATGAACCTGCAAATATCGGCAAAACAACAAGTATTGTTAACCAAGGAAAATAACTCATGATAAAGTAATAAAGACAAGATACGTTTTGACCAGAAAAGCCCATGCTCGATTATTTCGAGCACAGGCTTCTTCGGTAAAGAGGAATCAGACGATTCAAGTGGAGTTTTTTGTAACGTATCAATAAGATAGAGCCATGCTGCGGGTTGTTTCAGGCCCTAAATAAACGCGGACACTTAAAAAATCCGTTGGGCAGGCGGATTCGCATCTCTTACAACCCACACAATCTTCGGTTCTCGGCGCGGAAGCAATTTGCTTGGCTTTACATCCATCCCAAGGTATCATTTCTAATACATCTGTTGGGCAAGCTCGTACACATTGAGTGCATCCTATACATGTATCATAAATTTTTACAGAATGTGACATTGGATCTCTAAATTTTCCTTTTCAACATAAAAATTTTCGATCTGGTAAAAATGAAATTAGTACTATATAAATTAGATGTATTGTAGACACCAGACGAAGCAATGGTTTATCCAAACTTTAACAAATAATGCAATATATTTCGTAATCTGTTTGTGAGAAAGCGTGAAAAGAGCCAAGAGACTTGAATTTAAGGCTTCAACAGTCATAATTATACGAACTAATTCGAATTAGCCAATAAATTGGCTATCATCTTTTCAATATAAATTATTGCAATATTCAAATTGCAATATCAATGAATTACAAAAATGCAATATTCAATAAGTAAAAAACAATACTCTGAAATAACCTACTCAAAAAATGGATATTATTAAACACTAATAAGAAAATAAGATTAGATTTCTATTCATCTTAATGTTTCTTATTATTATATATGTGCCTTTGTTTAGAGGATTCTATGTCTAATTATTCAAAAAATTGGATTGATTGATACGAGTGGATTTCCTGTTACGATGGATGGAAGAAAGAATGGATAGTCCAATAGCTGCTTCAGCAGCCGCAAGGGCTATAACAAAAATTGCGAAAATGTCTCCTTTTAATTGGCGACTATCAAATAGATCAGAAAATGTTACGAGATTTAGATTAATTGAATTCAGTATAAGTTCAAGACATATTAGAGCTCTAACCATGTTTCGGCTTGTGATCAATCCATAGATACCAATCGAAAATAAATAGACACTCAAAAAAAGTACATGCTCAAACATCATTAACTAACTCCTTATCAATCTCGATTCATTTCAATATGAGGACAAGAATTGAACCGATTCAATTAATTAGAATAGAACAATTACACAACAAAAGAGAAAAGAAGGTATTTGTTGTGTTGGCAGTAGATGGGTTTTACTAAATCAGAATTGTGATTCTTTAGTTATTTATTTTATATTTGAAATTCTAAGAATTTTGACTCATTCTAAGTATTTCTTATTGTCGAGCCATAGTAATTGCACCTATTAAAGAAACTAGAAGAATTAGGGAAATGAGTTCAAACGGAAGATAAAAATCGGTTGCTAAATGAATCCCAATTTGTTGAACGTTATTTATGAGACCCTGTTCTACTATTTGGTTTGATCTTGTAGTCCAAAGAATTCCATACCACGACGTATCTGGGATAGTAGTCATTAGTGAAAAAGGAATAGTTATACAAAGGAGTAAAGTAAACCCATCTCCAATAGTCCAATAATTCTTATCTTTAGACCACTCTGAGCCGTTTACAAACATTACAGCAAATATGATCAAGACATTTATGGCTCCCACATAAATAAGAAGTTGTGCGACAGCTACAAAGTAGGAATTTAATAAAAAATAGAATAAGGATATACAAACAAGAACTAATCCCAGCGAAAAGGCAGAATAAATTGGGTTGGTAAGTAATACTACTCCTAGACCTCCTAGTAGAAGAACTAATCCCCCAAATAGCACAAGAATCTCATGTATTGGTCCAGGTAAATCCATTATGGATAAGAAGAAATTTCTAGTATAAAATTTTTCATGAACTGACTAAAACTAAAAGATTCAAGGAAGGAAAAAGGTATTAGGATATTTTTTTGTATATGCATATAAGTTGTTAAGCAGTAGTTATTCTTTTTTCGTTAGAGTTAAGTTAGTAAAAATGGATTTTTCTAATAAAAATAAAAAAATCCTAATACCTAGTAATCCGTAATCGTTCTTGAATTCCAAGATTTTTCTTCGTCTATTTTACTTTGAGGCGAATTCCTAATTGTTTGAATTGTGTAATCTCCCATTATGGAGATTGGTAACCGACTCAAAGCAATTTGATTGTAATTCAATTCATGACGATCATAAGTAGAAAGTTCATATTCTTCAGTCATTGATAAACAATTTGTGGGACAGTATTCAACACAGTTACCACAAAATATACAAACTCCGAAATCAATACTATAATTAAGCAATTGTTTTCTTTTAATATCCTTTTCAAATCTCCAATCCACAAGGGGTAGATCTATCGGGCATACGCGAACACATACTTCACAAGCAATGCATTTATCAAATTCAAAGTGTATTCGCCCCCGGAAACGCTCCGATGTAATTGATTTTTCATAAGGGTAGTGAATCGTTATAGGTAAACGATTTGTGTGGGATAAGGTAATTATTAAACCTTGACCAATGTATCTTGCGGCGCGTATTGTTTGTTGACCATAACTAATGAACCCAGTTAGCATAGGGAACATATTCTAAATCTATATATGAAAAAGGTATGTTTCTTTCTCTTGTTTGAGAGAACTTTTGTGTTGAAAATATTCTTACTGTTATTGTATTCTTATTTATAGTGAAACTAGTTGGGAAGAAGTTGTTAATAAGAGATTGCCCAGAGAAATAGGTAAAAGAAATTTCCATCCAAGATTTAATAACTGATCCATTCTCATCCTGGGTAAAGTCCATCTTATTGTGATAGAAATGAAGAGAAATAAATAAGCTTTAGTTAATGTAATAAAGATACCTATTACCATTTCCAAAATTCCAATTATTTTATTCATTTGGAAAAATCCAAAAAAGGATATATAGGGAATAGAGAAATTCCACCCGCCTAAATATAGAACAGTTACAAATAAAGAGGAAACTAATAAATTTAGGTAAGAAACAAGATAAAATAAACCATATTTAATACCAGAATATTCGGTTTGATAACCTGCTACTAATTCTTCTTCTGCTTCTGGTAAATCAAAGGGTAATCTTTCACATTCTGCTAAAGAAGAAATTAGAAAAACTAGAAAACCTATAGGCTGACGCCAAAGATTCCATCCAAAAAAACCATATTTGGACTGTGCTTCAACTATATCAACTGTACTTGAACTATTAGATAATCATAGTCGATGATAACATCACAGTTCCCACCGCTATTCCAAAACCGTACATGAAACCTTAGCTTCATACGGCTCCTCTATGATCAGAAAAAGGGAAAGAATTGTTTCGTTTCGGTATTATCCCCTGGGCATAGATAGAATTAGGTAAGATAAAATTGATTGGAAAGCCCAAAATTAGACCAAAGCAATTACGTCTGCTAGAATAACAAAAAAGCGCTTCCGAATTGATCTCATCCTTTATATAATATAATTTTTCTTTGTTCGGTTATAACTTAATATTGGAATAAATCACTCATTATAGCAATTAATAAATGGAAAGAATTTGGCATTAGTTCATGAGGAATTCTGTATGAATAGGGATAAAGGAAGGAAAGAATAAATAAAGATCCTTTTTTGTATTGTATTCCATATCTTTTGTCCTATTCTTCTTTCCCCGGGAGGGGTATACTTAAAAAAAAGAATAAAGGGTTAATTCGTTCTTGATAGCCATTTCCTTAACAAGTGAATGGGAACATACTCTAGACCGGAATCTGAAGAAAGTACTGCTTGATCATTTCCACCAATTTCAAGTCCTTATTATGATTCCTTTTATGAGGAAAAATGTCTAATGATTTAGATTCTCTCATTACTAATCCTGTATGTACTTTAGTGTTCCTAATCCCTCACTAACTTTTGATGGATTGCCTTATGGTTATAAGTTTAAATTATAGTAATAACTAAAAATATTTATAGTAATAACTAAAAATATTATAGTAATGGAATTCCATATCGCGAATCCTTTATTCTTGCCCGCTTCAAGATATGAGACTAATTAAACAATCTCAACCTTGGGGTAAAGAGTTTACACTGCTTATGTTTACTTGAACTTTTTTTCTTGTACGTAGGAAATGAGATTTTTTATTTTTACTACAAATTAATAAGCTGTTTTGTTTCACTCATATAGCTATCGAGTTTAACTTACCAACGCGAATACAGAATAAGCAAAGGAAGATAAGCATTCAATGTATTTTAGAGGAAAAAGATCCTATTTTAACGAATCACACGTAGAGATATTGCTAGTACACAAAAAGTTAATGGTATTTCATAACTAATAGATTGAGCAGCCGCTCGTAGACCGCCTGAAAAAGAATATTTATTATTTGAGCTATATCCTGCCATGAGAAGACCAATAGGAGCAATACTTGAAATGGCAATCCATAAAAAAACACCAATACTAAGATCAGCTAAAACAAAACGATATCCCAAAGGGATAACTAAAAAACTTAATAAAATGGATATGACTGCTATAGAGGGACCAATGCTAAATAAAGGAATCTCTCCTCGGGATGGGAGGATATCCTCTTTTAAAAGTAGTTTAGTTCCATCTGCTATAGCTTGAAGCAGTCCCAGGGGGCCAGCATATTCAGGACCAATACGTTGTTGTATCGATGCGGATATTTCTCTTTCTAACCACACAATTACGAGTACTTCTATTGTGATTCCCAGTAGGAGGGCCAAAATGGGTAGAATCCATATAAGTCCGTAGATTTCTTTTAATAATTCCGATTTCGAAAAAGAATTGATAGTTTCTACCTCTACCCTATCTATTATCATTTCAACGATCAACTTCCCCCATAATGATATCTATACTACCTAATATTGTCATGATATCAGCCAATTTCATTTTTTTAACTAGCTGAGGAAGAATTTGCAAATTAATAAAACCCGGTGGACGAATTTTCCATCTCCAGGGGAAAAGACTATCATCTCCTACCAGATAAATTCCTAATTCGCCTTTTGGAGCTTCTACTCTTACATAAAGCTCTTGCTTTGATAATTCAAAATTGGGCGAAGGTTTTTTACCAAGAAATCGATATTCAAAATCATTCCATTCGGGATTCTTTGCTTTTTTAAAGCGTCGGGCTTCTAAATTCTCATAAGGTCCTCCAGGAATTTTCTCTACAGCCTGTTGAATAATTTTTATGGATTCCCTCATTTCACCGACTCGTACTAAATAGCGAGCTAATGAATCTCCTTCTTTTTGCCATTGGACTTTCCAATCGAATTGATTGTAAGACTCATAAGGATCGATTTTACGAAGATCCCATTGTATTCCAGAAGCTCGTAACATTGGTCCCGATAAGCCCCAATTTACGGCTTCTTCTCCGCTAATAAAACCGACTCCTTCAACTCGTTCTAAAAAAATAGGATTCTGTGTAATAAGTTGTTGATATTCAACAACTCCTTGTAAAAAATAATCACAGAAATCTAAACATTTATCCATCCATCCATAAGGGAGATCGGCAGCTACCCCTCCGATGCGAAAGTAATTATGCATCATTCGCATACCTGTAGCAGCTTCAAATAGATCGTATATCAATTCTCTCTCTCTAAAAATGTAGAAAAAAGGAGTCTGTGCCCCGAGATCCGCCATAAAAGGTCCAAGCCATAACAAATGAGAAGCTATACGGCTCAATTCTAACATAATTACTCTAATATAGCTGGCTCTTTGGGGTATTTGAATATTCTCCAAGAATTCTGGTGCATTTACCGTTATTGCTTCTGTAAACATAGTAGCTAAATAATCCCATCGTGTTACATAAGGCAAGTATTGTATAATACTTCTGTTTTCCGCAATTTTTTCCATTCCTCTGTGTAAATACCCTAATATGGGTTCGCAATCAATAACATCTTCACCATCGAGAGTAACAATCAGTCGAAGAACACCATGCATTGATGGGTGTTGAGGACCCATATTGACTATCATGAGATCTTTTCTTTTAAGCGATAGACTCATATCCTTGTTCTTATTCTTTATTCCATGAAAATAGATTATTCCATGAATTCCTCAAAACGAGGCTCATCAAAATGCAAAATCTAAGACTACTATAAGACTACTAATAAAATAAGAAAAAAAAAATTCGAACGATTAAATTACTTCTCCCGAATATCCAACTGACTTATTAATTTCTTATAACGTACTCTATTTTTCTTTGCCAAATAAGCCAGCAAACGTTGACGTTTTCCCAAAAGTCTTCGTAGACCTCTTTCCGATGAAAAATCTTTTTTGTGTAATTCTAAATGTGAAGCAAGTCTCCGTATCTTATTGGTGAAACTGAATACTTGAAATTCAACAGAACCTCTGTTTTCTTGTTTTTCTTCTTTAACCATAAATCAACAAATTTTTCTACCTCCTTTCTTTTTCATGTATTTTTCTGATCAGGAAAAATAAAAAATTATGTCAGTTATTTTTAAGTTATTCTAATCTCGTACACACAAAAATTTGCAATTATTCATCTACTGCTGGAATCTGGAATTTGGATTTATTTTATCGATGCAAATTGGATTTGGATAGAAGGGTACATTCTTTTATTTTAGATAGAAGAAATGTTTCTTCTATCTAAAATAAAAGAATTTTGCTGATTTATTTATTGCTATATCCAATTTATAGAATTGATATACCATTTAATTGATATCATTTAGCAAAATGAAACACAGCATATGCATCCATCTTTGGGCTCGAGAATTTCACGGGATAGAGATATAGTATAAGAAATAGGCTATTAAGTAACTCTAAATGAATTGTGGATACATCTGTATCCTTAACATACTGAAACGACTGCCATTATTCGTATCAAACCAATAGCGATTCATAAAAGCTAAATCTTGTAATCAATGGTGGGCCAATAATGAATTTTTTTGCATATGTATTAAGACGCTTGGTCTGATTTCGAAATTGTCCAGAGTTTTTTATGTTGTTTTCATTGCAAAATGATGGATCTCCTTCCGTAACTTTCCAATTACGAGTACGAGAATTGAAAGACATGAAAATTCTCAATTCTCTACGGCGTCTAGGAGATAGATCTAATATTTTCAGGAACAAGAAAATCAGAAGAATCTTTTTCTCTATTCACTACCATTCCGCGTCTTCGACTTCTATTAGTTTCTTTTCTTCTTTAATGCAATAGCTATAGTTTGATATAGAATCCATTTCTCAAAGTAATGGAAACCATTCTCTTATAGGAAATGGTTCGAAAATCGCTATTCCACCTTTTAGGTTTAGGTATCGTGAAAAGTGATACCTGTGAAGATCGTGCATTTCAGTCACATTCAGATCCGTTTTTCGAGTCCATGATATAACCAAATTGGATGGATCTTCCACCCGTTTAGCTAAGAAAGAATAGATGCAGAGGTGGATAATAGATCGATATGAAGATCATGAGCTGCCCCATAATGAAACCGCCAGTAGTCGCGAATATCTCCTTCTTCCCTAACCCAAGATTGGAGAAAGAAGATCTAAGAGGGACCTATGGAGAATGTGGTCAGAAATCCATAATAGAGTCCGACCACAACGACCGAATTAATTATCCTCATCGAGAAACTTAGACTACTTTAGACTACTTAAGTAGAAAAGATTTGAAAATCATGGCATGGGTCTCCTTTTTTTCTTTCTTTAGAGTTTTCTATATGCA